ATCGGTAGCTGCTCTTGAGACAATGGCCAAGAGGTCCTTCTCTAACTTAAGCAGGCTTGACCTATCCATCCATAGAGAGGCGGGCAGAGAGCCAGTCCTAAGACTACAGAACGAGAGGAATTCTTAAACATCTAGAAAGCAGTAGATCGTAGACCAACCTTCATGCCCCTAGCAGCCCGGCAAGAGAGTGCTAGATCTTATTTATTATAATAGATAGGTTCCATCTTGATTGAAACTTAAAGTAAGAAGGTAGCTTGTCTCCCCGTAGTGACATATAGCTATAGCTACCCAACGATAAAGAGCTACAATACAAGCTATTCTAACCTGGGCTAAGCGGTGAAAGTCAAGGGATCAAGCTATGGACATCTTGCTTGAAGCTCTATTTCGATATCTTAGTGAACTGTTTGCTTTCAGTCTCTCTTCCTATATATTTCTGTAGACTATCTACTACTGAAATTGGACTCACTACTTACCTACTTCTTTGTGGTCTGACCTACAGTTAATAGGATAGCAGGATAGGGAGAAGGGAAAGTAGGCCTAAGGAGCGCTATTCCTAGAAGCTATTCCCCTAAGGGGCTATCTTCCTAGGGTGTGCTATTGGATTTCGATAGGCATCACATAGACCCTCATCAATACACCTGCCTTTTGCGGCTTCTGATAAGATCAAGAGAATGAATTAGCGGAGAAAGGAGATGACTGAGTGCGCGTATCCAGGAACTGAGCCAAGTCAACCGAGCCTTCTTCCTCTTTGTTCCTTCGACATGTTGTTCCCCGAAGCATTGAAAAAAGATAAGGGGGAACTAACCTAGTGAGAAGTCTTACCCTGGGCCTCTATTGGCAATCCCTCTTAAGAAGTGGTGTGGTGTCCGGTCACCAAGAAATTCGATTGATTCCGTTCAGCGAAAGGTAAGGTGTCCTTCTATCACGAGTTTTATACCCCCAATCTGCATGAGTTTTGCTGTTCATACATGAGCCATAGAAGCAAGCTGCCTTCCTAAAATAAGGCTTTGTGAATAAGCAGTTCCATAAGCTCCAGTTACAATTCGCTGACCGAGTAGCTACAACTTCAAGAGGGGAATTCGCTCAAAAGCAGGTCCCGAAAGGGGCTGATCAATCCGCAGAAGCGGATAGCGATTTGCGATGAGACAGTTTGCGTCTTCCTCATATACATTCAATATATGGATGTACACTTCGAGTTGCCTTATGAGAGCTCACTGATTAGATTGCTCTTTAGGAACTGATCAATTTGAGCTTCCCTTCATAACGAGATTGAACTTCCCAAGCAGACTTTATATGTCTTGTGTCCATCACGACCTTCATCATATACGTATGCAAGTAGCTAAATTGCCGGGTTCGGAAAGAAAGGCACTACTATATTCCCCCTCTTCTTACTGAGGAAGAAAGTCTCCGTCGGGGATTGAACCATCCTATCTTAATGCCTCTCGAGGAGGGAATGAATTCAGACTACCACAGACTCAGCCGCTGCAGCAGTATCCTCATCAGATACAGATTCAGATACTACTCTTTGTGGCATATGCGTCAATGACTTTTTAACTAGCCTTCGGGTGGAATAAGATTAGCAGTTAAAGGAGCCGCATCAAAGGCAATGAAATTGTGTTGCGGAAATAAGTATGCTCTTGTGGGAAATTGACTGGTATTCAATCAATTAGGTAACTCTTACTTAAACAGCTTCGCTTACTTCCCCATCTCTCTCGATCTCATGAGTTCGGGGCAAGCGGTCCACGAGAATCTCTTCTCTTCCTTAACAAGTAAGCAAGTAAACTACCATCTAAATCATCTTCTTAATTCTTGTAAAGGGAATGGCTGGCTTGCTCGGCTCCAATAACTTCACACCACTGACTGAAACCTAAAGTCAGTCCTTCCTATTTGCAGGGTAGATAAAGTGTTTTGATGTTTGAATGTTTCTTGTAGTACTTGATATATCTGAAATAGGATCATATTCCTTTAATGAAATAGTACTTTCAACGGTAACCGGTGGCCTACGTTCTTAACACTAGATCGAAGGCTGCAGCACCAGTCTACAAGGAGGAAGCAAATTAAGGCCCCGTCTCTCTCTTATAAGGCAGTGAAAACCGTAGCTTGGAGTAGTCCCGATCTCTACTTCATGAAATTCATAATCAACTATACAAAAGTCCCTTCATTATCTCACTTTCTCTCCCCTTTAAATTGGTTCCTCCCCTGCTATGAGTTCTCCTTCCGACAGGTTGACACTGACAGCTGAACTACCACCTAGCGCACTAAGGCCCCTCATAAGGCTGGCTCAACTGAATCGATAGTAGTTGTCTCCGTCGACTAGAGTGGTGAATGAAAAGCATATTCTCCTATTGCAAGAGTGCCTGCGGAGGCGCTTGCTTAGATGAGAGTGGAGTTCCTTCACCTCCAACTGCTTTCTTTCCTCTCAACCTCGAACAGTGCCGGTCCGCATCAGGGACTCTCGTGCGAGCCGTGCAACGTTCCCAGGCAGAGGAAAGGAGTCATTGATCACTGGAAATAGAGATGTTGAGCCGGGAGAGCTCTGAATGATGCTTAGTCTTCCCCGCCCCGCATGAGTTGGGCAAGGCTTGCTTGTCGATCCGCCCCTCCGAGAGCAGCTACACCTGGTGAAGGGTGAAAGGGAAGCCGGCCACAGGAGAGAGCCGGAAAGAGAGAAATGGAAAACACGGGAACTTGCAAGAGTGAGTTGCCCTTTGCGTCCCAGGGGCTGGTGGTTTGTCAGACCTGCTAAAGCGGTTGAGGAGAAGTCGATGGATTAGTGGAGCGGGGCCGGGATCGGAAGAAAGGGCGCGTTGGTGATGCAGTTGCTGCTACAGCCGGCACTGGCAGGAATGAGATGAGATGCTTCACTAGCGCAGGGAGAAGTTGACAGTTTATGCATGCAGTTCGATGGTTGTTTGAGGTTGCTGGATAGGCATCGGAGCCTCCTCTGATGCTGCCACAGGTTCCGGGCGCCCGCTCCCCTTCTTTCTTTCGTGGGACTTCCCTCGCTTCAACTAGATATCCTATGCTGGCTGGGTAGGGAGACTCGAGGTGATAGCTTGAGCTGCCGGGCACTGGACGAAACTAGGAGTGGAAGATGGGAGCCACATCGCTTAGGTTGCAGAGAAGCATCGGTTGGACAGGGGGCTGGGGAACACACAAGGCAAGCTGGAGGTGGAGTTGAGTGCTGAAATCCAGCCAGCCAGTAGTTGGGCCGGAGGAGATAGTCGGCAGAAAGAGATGTTCCGAACTGAGATTCTATTCCGTTCCGTCACCCTCTGCTTCTTACTCTGCTGCTACTAGTAATGGCGGTGCCTCTACAGGTGCTGCTACTGATGCAGGGTATCGATCTCGATCTGTATATGTGGCTGGAACAGATGCCACCTACTGCCTTGCCTTTGCTCCCTCTACTGCGTCTAGATCTGCTGCTCCTGGGTCTACCGGGTATGGAACTACTTGTGCTCGCTTTTATTCGAGGGTACATTGCTAGGTATGCTGCTTACTTAGATGCTTATACTGGACCTGGGACTGCTACTGATAGCTTAGGTAGGTATGTACCGAAAGTCGGAACAAGAGGGATGTTTAAAAAGTCGAACAAGCATCAACTGCTGCATCTGTCTCTGTCTCTGCTTTTGCTGCTACTGGGTCTCTATATGATGGATCTCCTGTATATGGATCTTGATATGGAACCAATGAAGCTGTTAGGGATGCTACCCTTGCTTCTTAAGCTGCTATAGGTGTATCCGTATCTGGATAAGCTAGTGCTGTTGGTGATGGATCGACTTATGGATCGAGATGCTTACCTTCATGAGTAAGATCCAGTCCCAGGTAACCTCCTTTCTCCGGCAGCAACTACCCGACTAATGCTTTCGATGCCTCCCTCGCAGTCAAAACGATCCTCTCCAGTGGCTAGGGCCAGAAGCCTCCTTTCCTTCAACTAATTCAAGCGATTCAGTCAGTAGGAAAGTCATCTCATTAGAGCAGGATTCCTCTATGTTGGGGGGCTGGCGTTACGTTATGGGTAATTAGATTCCCTACGGCTTGTTATTGTTATGGTTGATCTAATGTTTGTTACGCAGGAGGGAAAGAGTCATCTAAGGATGGAAATTGGCATTGTTTCAGGTACTTTTTTGCTTATCTAGAAGGTTTTTAGTAATATATGAGCGGAAAGCTTGCCATAGACAACCTATTACCAACCTCGATGCATTGTAGATAGAGTAGAGTCAACTGACTTGAACCATGAAAGATGGACAAGCCGATTAGATAGACCTGATGTCAGCTAGGTCAGCTTGGATAAGGTTCGAGTTTCGCTGACGCCCTTCACTTCTTTAGTACTGGTGGGATTGGTCTACCAGCTCCACTCATACAAGTCAATCGAGTTCCAGTCGAGATAGAAAGTACTGGCTAAGAGAAAGAGCGGAAAGAAAGAGGGCATTTATCACTAGCAAGACAAAAAAGGTGAGCGCCCCCACGCGAGCCTTATTGAAAAAAGCCCCTTACTATAGATAGGGCGTTAGCGCTTTAGTTTGATTGCAGGGGCGCGTTAGCGCTTTACTAATAACATAGAAAGGGGCAAGTCAAAACCAACTCCTAACAAGTTGCTGGATCGAAGTAGAACATTCTCCATCCGCCCGCCAGCAGCAGAGGGGGTTCGATTCCCGTTATACGCGATGTGGCGAAAAAGACTGATTCAACGAGATATGCCTGCCTTGCCTGCATTAAGATTTCAAACTTGTCGTCTACTTTCAGGAAATGTTCGGAACAGAGAACTTACAATAATACAACGCCGCATTCTCCGAAGATTGAGGAAAAAGAAGAGATCTATTAAGAGAAAGATTTATCCGAGAAAAAATCTTAACAGTTACATCCAATCACAAACTACACGAAAGTTGCCCCTTTTTCATGGGGATTTACCCATCACAGAGATGCACAGAGGAACAGAACAAACTTCATATATCCCTTTTCCACTCAATCCAGAAACAAGATTGGACGTTATTCCGGTTCGTCTCCATTTTCGTGAAACTATTCCTCAAGCAAGGCAGCCGATAAGTCATCGAAGGGTTTGTGTGAATAATGGAATGGTAAGCATTACTCATTTGAGACTTTCCCACGGTGATATAATATCTTTTCAAGAAAATGACGCGAGAATCCGCGGTGAAGAAATAAGGAGATCTTTCTATATCGAAATATCAGTTGAAAAAATAATAGGCAAATTCCTGGATCACCCGGTAAGAATGTGGAGAAGAACCAAAACTGAATGGTTCCACCTACTCAAAACTAAGAGGGGATGCCGCCTACTACTAAAATCCCGGTTTTTGCAACAGTTGCGTTCTTCTATGCAAGAAGAAGACTTAGAAAGAACAAAGAAGTTTGGATCCGAAAAAGTATGCTTAGGCAGTTCCTTCGCTGAGCACAACAGAATGAAGAGGAATTTATATCATTTCAAATCCCTATTCTTATCGAAGAGAAGGAACGAGAAAAACCGAAATTTTCCTACTCGAACAAGAAGTCCTATAGTTTACAACTCTTCTTTATTTAGTAATTCGACCTATTGCTCCGCATCCCCCCATCAGTTTACTATGAAGAGAAGAAGAAGAAGAATCAAAAGGATTGAGCTACCTACTCATTATTCGGAGGTGAATCATAGAACACCAAAAGCTGTGGTATCTTATGGACCTAACATAGGTAACATCCCTCACGACATAAGATTGAAAGATCCAAACCTTCCTCTTCGGAGCGGAAACGGACGTGGCCAAAACATATAAAGATCGGCGTAGTCGCTCATAGGGACATATCTATCCGGATAGAGGATAGTCTAGATCGATTCATAGATAGATTTCTATCCGGTATCTCCGTGGATAGAGATAAAGATAGGGATCCATCTAGATCTTGATTCACTATTTCCATTTATTTTTTTATTTATTTGGATTGATTGCCTTTTTTTTGACGACAAGTTTGAAATCTTAATGCAGGCAAGGAAAGATCGTTTTTCAATTATTACTTGCTGGGTCGGAGCGTAGACGAGCGAGCAGAGCCGGAAGCCCGTCATAGAATAGAGCAGTCGACTAGAAGTAGAAGACTGCTGGCCTGAGAGAAGGCGGCCTCTCTCGGGAAAGATGGCCCAATTTCTCTTCTTTCTTTTTGAATTTCGGGTTTCTTTATTTTTTGATTTCAGGGGCCCCTAAAAGGTGGGGGAGAAGCAAGCCGAACCTCTGATCGACCTAGACATATAAATCATTCTCGGCGTCGAGAGAGATTTGAGATTCCGTAAGTAACTCAGTGAGTGCTTTCTAAGAAGGGCTTGGAAAAAGAAAATGAAATACGAACAACCGCGCTGGTCGTAATAGATCGACTTTCATGCTAGTTCTTGCTCCAGCATGAAAGTTCCATTTCAGGGAAGGACGACGTACCATGATACTTTCTGTTTTGTCGAGCCTTGCTTTGGTCTCTGGTTTGATGGTTGCACGTGCTAAAAATCCGGTACATTCCGTTTTGTTTCCCATCCCAGTCTTTCGCGACACTTCAGGTTTACTTCTTTTGTTAGGTCTCGACTTCTCCGCTATGATCTTCCCAGTAGTTCATATAGGAGCTATAGCCGTTTCATTCCTATTCGTTGTTATGATGTTCCATATTCAAATAGCGGAGATTCACGAAGAAGTATTGCGCTATTTACCAGTGAGTGGTATTATTGGACTGATCTTTTGGTGGGAAATGTTCTTCATTTTAGATAATGAAACCATTCCATTACTACCAACCCAAAGAAATACGACCTCTCTGAGATATACGGTTTATGCCGGAAAGGTACGAAGTTGGACTAATTTGGAAACATTGGGCAATTTACTTTATACCTACTATTCCGTCTGGTTTTTGGTTCCTAGTCTTATTTTATTAGTAGCCATGATTGGGGCTATAGTACTGACTATGCATAGGACTACTAAGGTGAAAAGACAGGATGTATTCCGACGAAACGCTATTGATTTTAGGAGGACTATAATGAGGAGGACGACAGACCCACTCACGATCTACTAAAAGGCAAGTCGCTTGATATTGGTTCGAATCCAATTCGTGAGACTATAACAGTCAAAAGGCCTTCCGCTACTATAAAAATAGTCATAGAGCTCGTTCTTTCACTCATAAAAGATGATGGATAAGCAGTCGTCCCTTACTTTATTCCTTCCTAAGTCAGGAATGGCGGGACGGATTAAAGCAAGAATCCCTCAACTCCTTCGGTTAACTATATCTGCTTATATTTATTATAAATACTAAAGGGGGTATCCTTTGGTATAAGTAAGGGGGAAAAACAACATTCCTTCGAAAGTTGCGATGCATACAAAAGGTTAGATAACTTAATGTCAATCCTAACAATAGGAACATTTACAGAATGGGTTAACAAGAACTTCAACTATCAGACCAGACTTAACTAAAAAACGGATTTATGCATAGATAATCAGTGAGCGCGTGCTGTCTCCTTTTAAAGTGGTGCGGTCTCAAAGAAGCGAAGTGGGACCGATCTAGGAAGTAGGGTTGATTTGTGACAACTTTCGTCACCGTCTTTCTAAGTGATATGGTACGCTAGGTAGTTTACGGGCTTTTAACTGCGGTCTGGTTTCAAAGACTGGACACCTAGAAAAGTATACTACTGGATTTAAGGCGTTTTGACGTTGGGATGATGACGGAGTCTCTGCCTGCAGACTAACACTCTGGAGACTACGGGTCCCTACGGTGCAACCCCGCTTAGGTCGGAAGCCATCCCAGCCCGGGCAAATTGGGTCTTTGCATTAACTCAAAAGGATAACATCAGGTATAGGAAGGACTTCTTACAGGAGCACAGGAGAACAACCTATATCAAGGATGGTAGCTGACTAGCACTCACAAGAAGGCACTGATGGGATGAGTTCCTTGATTGGCTAGTCAAGGGATTCTCCGGAGAGCTATTACTATTCCAAATTCACTGTTCGGGGGTGTTGGTCTATCTAGGTTGGGTAGGGCCCCAAAGGTAGTTGCCCCATCCCATCTCTCTTCCACCCTTTCCCGGCTCACTAATTATGCAAGCAAGCAGCGGTTCAACGCTACACCGCTTTTGCGTAAATTCCTTCCGGTCTCACTCCCGAACGATAGAAGAGCATATAGTTCTTTGTTCACCCCTAACCCATATGGTTTCTGACTGAATTAGCTCACGCGAAAAAGTCGGTCGTTCATGCATGTTCTAGATTGTGGCTACGACTTTATCTCCTGGCACCTCCACCGCTAATGCAAGCATCCATCTAGTTCCATTCTATACCCCGCCCTCCCCTTCGTATCTATTGATCGCTATCCATTTCTTTTTGAACCGTCCGGAGTTTGCCGCTAAGCCGGTCGCCCGGCAAAAGCCATTGGCAAAGGCACGACTAAACATTGAGCGAAGTCCTTCGGGCTAGGATGTACTAAAAGCGGAAAAGTTGGTGCGCTAAAAGTTTGTGTACTGGCTGCAGCTGGCTCTTTCGGTCTTGGCCAGCCGGTCCTGTTCTGTTACGTTGACGACGAAGCTCTTCGGCTTAGCCTTCGAAACTCTTTTTGATGCAAAACTTCTTTCAGAGAGAGCTCATTAACCAATATGTGCGGAGCGAATCAATGCGCCGACTTCAGATCACAGCACTACTCGAAGCCATCCGGCAGGAACGAGCGTAGAATTAAATAACCTCTTAAAATCAGGATATCATCCCGATCTGCGGGCTTGCCTCTTTCAATCAAGATCATCTGATCCAGGAGCGGGCTATTCTATTGATATTATGTATTTTCATTTATTTGAATAATGAGCCGCTACCCGATCTCGGATCCCTCTGCTCGCCTACACGCCCACGATCATCGAACACCCCGACCAGCAAGTCTCTCCTGCACCATCTGGAATGGATTGAGAAAAGTACGGTGGCCTCCTATATGCCTCGATAACATCTCTGAAACGACCTGTCTGATCTCTGTCTCCGAACGCTTCTGCTGTGAGCAACTCTGACCTCATCAGAAACTGGCAACCTCAGATCCTATGACTGCTAAACTGAGAGCGAATCAGAACTATCCTCAACATCTGCTGAAATCAGTGGACATTTACTATGAGTCGCTCCCCCTGGAGCTGGAGCTAAACCCGGGCTGTCCTGCAACGAACCAAGTGGCACCACTATCTGCCCAACCAGAATCAAACCGCTGCTTAAATCAGCACTCCCTGGATTAACCACATCAGGTACTGAACAGCTAACCTGCTGTCCCTATGAAGAAACTGAAGACCCGACCTCAGCGAAGAATGCGCAATCGTGTATACCGAAGTCAAACACCGCATCGCGGGCTCTCTTCACTTCCGCAAACTGAGTATGCTCGTGTCCCTCGGAAAAAGAGAGAAGGAAAGCAGGAAGAGTAGCACGCAAGAAAGAGAAAGAATATCATTCAACTACTACCAGGTTACAATCAAAAGTCCACCACGGAAGGGCTATTCAAAACTAAATAAAATAAAACAACAGAGAAATCTTACTAAGGCCTCTCAGCTTGGCCTCGACCAACAGAAGCAAAAAAAAGAATTCCCAAAGCGCACCTTTTATATTATATATTATATATAAATATATAACAACTCCTTATCCTTACTAAGCAAGACGACTCCATTTACTGACAGATGCGATCAAGCCAAACAAAGGAAAGAAGTCACCACATACTTACTTACTTTAATAAATAAAAAGAAAAAAGAGAACTCCTCAAATCACAAACCTATGAACTGAACGATGTTACCGCAATGGGCTAGTTCCTGCGAATGCAAAGCGTTACTACTTGAAGAGGAAGGCCTTACCAAAACCAAGAACCAACGGGAATCAGTATGCAAGGCAGGCGAAGGCAAGCTAGTTCCTCGTAAGCGAAGCGATAAAGAGACAAGCAACTATGAGAAGGGGCTTGCCAGCTAGGAAGAAAACCAACCGAGGAGTCCGTGTAAGCTAATGCTAAGGTATTCTGTAAGAGAAAAGAAAGCGGTAATACAGGCAGTCTATCTTTCTTCTTAGGAAGAAGATCTTGAGTCGTCTACTGAAAGCTATAGTCTTCTCTATTGAAAACTTCCGTTTGAATACAATTCAATCCATGAGAAGCTGTGTTGGTGAAAGCAGTTTTCTGTCCTATTTCAGCAGGCGAAGACAGATATCGATTTGCTAAACCTATTTCCCTGGTAGATTGATCAATTTAAACTTTCCCTTATCAAAAACCAGCTCACTATCTAAAAAGAAAACGAAAATGGCTTATTGAATCCTTTCCTTCCTTATGTTTTTTGTCTGTCTTTATCTAGAAGCGGGGGAGTTGGGAACTAGACTTCGCTTCGTACAGAGTCCGGAAAGAGAAAATCCATTTAATGATTCGATCGAGGCCAATCAATCGCGTAAGTAAGGGCTTGCTTCAAAGGCGCTTGTTTGTGCGCGGGCTGCTATCATCTTAACGCCGGACTGAAGCACTGTGATTTCGCTGACTATGTCAATGCCTTGCCTGGTGGTTTGTTGGAGGGCAGAACTCCACATGAATTGGAATACTAGACTAGGGATTGCTAATTACTTATCCCACCCGTCAGTAAGATCGTGACTATGACTCTTCTTCGAGCCCAAAAGAATGGGAATGGGAAAGAGGACACTTCCTGAGAAGAAAGGCCTGATGGGTCGCTTCCATACCGAAGGAGTTCGCCCAAGCATAATAATAAGAGAAGGGCGCAAAATCCTTTGGTGGTTTTGTTCCAGTTGTGGTTGTTTATTTGCCTGTTCCTGTTGATGGGCCAAACTTGTAGGCACCACCTTTATGAAGGGTTTCAATTAAGGAGAGGCTAGCGGTGTAGTGCGCTTGATAAAGGGCTTCCCAATCCCAATATGACGTGGAAAAGCTTCAATCCCAAACCACACCACCGGAAAACCATCGTTCGGAGCCCGGTTCAGTGAGAAGTGCATATTGTAGAGGCGATAGCTGGGGAGTAGTTGACCAGACTACGACGAAATAGTTGTTGTGTCTTCCGCTCTCTGTGCGTACCATTGGTCCAGTGGAGGTTGCCCAGTCCAGGGCTGGGTTCTAAGACTAGAGAAAGAGTAACTATAAAGAAGTGTTGGCTAATCGGCTACCAGCTTTTTCAAGCGTTGCACTTCCATTCCAGGTTAGGGGTGCCTAGCCTACGTGAATAATGAGACCCTTTCGTAAGTTGAAGAAAGCAGTGAAGTGCCCTCGATTAGCCCTCGTCTCGGATCGTATATTCATAGGGTGTAAAGTCAGAATAGTTTGCTAGTGAAGGTTAGCCAAATGGCTTTGAAACCGTTAGCTTGGATATGGATATGCTCAAGGCAGATAGTCTCCTGGACTGGGCGAGCGAGGTAACAACGAGCTATGGCAGTTTGAAGACTAACTTACTGAAGAAACATTAGCCCACAAGCATCAACAATTCCATCAGTTCTTCTTGGTGGATGACATTCCATCCAATCCAAAAGAAGATAGGGCCCTGGTGGTATAAAGCTCTTTGCTTGCTTTCTGTGCCTGAATCTTCATCATCGTCTGCTCCCCCTTCCTAAAACTACAAAATTGCCTGATATTCCCAAATCGAAACACAGCAGAGGACACTGACTTCTTTATCAGAAAGGCTGGTCGCTGAGTGTGTTTACACACCGTTACGTATGTAGTTTTAGCCGGAGGGAGAACTCTTTCGTTCGATCGCCCTCTGATTCACTGAGAGCTGAGCCAGGCTCTGAACGTCTATTGTTGTTGAAAGGTTGGGTACGGTTGAACCGTGTTATTATCATGATGCCACGGGTCGCTTTCGATAACAAGAAAGTATGCCCCTTTTATTAAGCTGCTTCTTAAGCCGTGACAGCTGGATCGGTTGGGTCGCTAATAAGCCAAGGCGGCCTTCGTCTGCCTGACATGACAAGCTTGTTTCCCTGGCTTGCTGTGAGGAAAGACTACTTTGTTCATAGGGCAAGGCATAGATTAGATACTTATCACTTGCTTGCTTCTTAAATGCTTTTCCTTTGTCTTCCTCGGGTCGACCTGCATTATTGGTGCCATCATTGTTCCTAAGCTGCGAAATGCCAATCATCGGGAGGAGTTTGAATCTGAAAGAGCTCTTGAGAGGGACGGACCTTATTGTGCTGTGCCTTGTTATCATGTATTGTTTGCGCTGCAGCCATTGGTTGCTGGCCTATGGAAGGTCTGGACTATGGAACCTCCCATTATTGCTGTGCTGCTATTCCATTGAGGGTCTTCTCGCTCACAACACAAAGATACTGAGATCTTGGCAGCAAGCATTCCTACATCTGTCGCCGTAGCAGTAGCCGCCTTCTCTGTCTCACTATCACTCCTTTACTTAGTAGAAAGCGCTTGACTGCATTCCTGGTCTGACAGTGCATTCATGCAGCAAGATTCTGATTGAATATAGAGGGAACGGAGTCTAGTTCAGGGGTGAAGGCCTCGGGCTTTGCCATTTCCTAGCAACACAAGGCAGGTGCAAAAGCAAAAGGCTGGAGACAAGAATGCATTGGATGCTCAGGGAACCGGGGAGTCCTTTACCTTCGCTCACAGCAAGAGCCCACCTAGAGAAAGAACCGCAGGTCTGCAAGGACCCTTGAAGCTGTGTTGCAGCTCGAGTTGTGGGTTTAGGGGCTTATAAGATCTTTCTCCAGGGGCTTCTCCAAAGCTCCTAAGCTAGACCCGGTGCTCGGAGTTTGAACGAGATTAGGGGGTTGGCTCCCTCTTGTGCTACTGCAGGAGCTAGCAGACCATCCTCGCTTTACGTAGGCAGAACGAGCCAACATTGACCATCTATCTGCGTGAAGTGCCTAACTTTCAAATTTCTTACTTCAATCAACGAGAAGATGAGCGCTTCAACAGCAGCCTCAAAGAGATTAAGGGCTAAGTCGTCCCGGTACGAAACGAAATTCAAGGCATAACCTACTCAAACTAAAGTCCATAGCGAAACAAAGGAAGTATATGAATGAGATGTATGCCCCCTGGGTCCGGGGAGCCTCATATCTTCATTATATGTATCTAGACATAAGACAAAGGTCAAAGTGGTCTGGTAGATAGCTTACTCAGTCTAGTTTGCTTTGTAGGGTCAAGTTGACCCGAGATTCCACTTCTATACTTAGCTTCCGTGTATAAGTGTGTTCGCTCTTCCCCTCTACCTTAATCCCTTATTCTTTCTAGTCATAACATCAGCCTTGTTGAGGTAGTATAAAAAAGAGTCCGCTCACGAAGCAAAAGAAGGAAGCATGCCCGAAAACCGGTTCTCCTCCTAGGGTGCACTTGGGCAAAAAGCATCTTTGGGCGTAGGGAAGCCCTTCGCTCGTTCGTCGCTAGTCTATTGTATTCTCAATCGCATTTTTTCTCTGTGTGGCTACAGGAAGAATGAAAGGAAGAAGTGGTGTAGATTCTACCCGTCAAGTCTGTCTTGTCTAGTTATTTGATAAGCAATGCTTTGAATGTCGGAACGTACGTGGGAGTGGAAGGGTTACGCCTTCTATCGTTTGATCAATCCTCTCTCTGTAACCTCGGAACATAGGTTCTTTCTTCTCCTCTGGTTGTCAAGATAGATCTTCTTGCACTCCCTAAATAGGCTTCTCCCGATTTCTTCAATCACACTCTTTCTTCTTTGGTGGGGCTCTTTAATGGATGAAGGGTAAGCAAACCCCGCTCTGGAGCTTGGGTCTTCATAGTCGATCAAGTTGGTGCTTGTGTACGTAACCACGAAACGTACTCGCTCAGGAGAGACAAGATATGGAAGATTGAAATTCTACGCGCTCGGTCCGAACATCAAAAGAAGATGAAAATTGGCTCAGCACCAAAAGACTCACTCTCTTCTTTACAACGATAGCTTACTTAAAGTGAAAGAGATGGATATGGGAGTCACCCATAAACCGTGTGGGAGTCCTTTGTACCAGTTAGGAAAATCAAAGTACAAGCGTGAGATCGCCAAGTCAGATTCAGCCTTCATTTCCTTCTATGGGTCTTAGTGAGATAGATCCCATCAAGCGCACCAGGTAGCGAAGGTAGTGAATCACACCTACTGGAAGCTGGAAGCGCATAGCACCATCACGCGATAAGGGAGTTCACTACAAGCGCATGAAGGAGCACCCTCTCGCCTCTCATAAGCGCATACGATAATAGAATCTCATCTAAGATCATATCACACCAATGGGGAAGTAAGGAAGCGAAAGCTGGATCGACCAATAAATGATAGGCCAGAGGGATGGGCTCATTCGACTAATCAGAGATCCCTGCCTGGTCCAATAGAAGAAAGCAGAGTCAAAGGGAAAGGGACTGTCAAAGGCTATCTATCCCCCATTCTACCAGCAAACCAGCTAGCAAGTACGCTCGAACCTGGAGTCAGAATAGTAGTTACCCTGGAGCTAGAGGAAGAAAGAGGAAGTTCAAAGGAAGGCTCTCAGTCCCAGGTCAGATCTTTTCGAAGGGATAAAGAAAGAGAAACCAGCATGCTTTTTGAAGTCAGTCCCTCGTTCAAAGAAAGTTGAGATTGTAAGGCTAGAAGGAAGGGAAAGTGCTAGAGATTGTCATTCCATGGTTGAAGCCCCTGGGGATAGGTAAGTAAGTTTCTATTAAGCTAATTCCCTCATGCTAGGAGTAAACCTACCCCGCTGTATGAGAACCGGCAAACCCTACCTTCCCTGGGTTTAGAGCTAGAATAAAAAAGAAGTTAGTCAGCCTACGCTATAATATATTTTGCTAGAGGTTCTTACTCCAACGGGATATATAAAGAAAGCGTGCTATCGTAAGGTTCTTAGTCTCTGGTTCTTTTGCCCAGCCTTTTAGGACTCATTCTACCAGCAAACCAGTTAACAAGGAGATAGTAATCCCACGCCTAAAGGAAGCAAAGTGAGGATAGAAGAAGCCATCAATCCCTTGTACGACTGCTAGCATTGTACTGCTAGCCTTGTACGACGGCTACTGCTAGCCTTGTACTGCTTGTACGACTGCTTTGGTGGTGTGGCTCCAGCTTAGAGAGTCAATCCAGCGTAGTGAAGTATTTAAGGAAGCTCCTTCTTCTATGAAGTGCCAGGACACAGATATAGGGTTGGTTTCAGGGCATAGGAAGTGAAGATTGCATTACACGATCTAAAAGAGCGAAAGGCTTCCTAGTGGGCTCGGGTTCCTGGTATAGGTATAAGAAAGCCAGTAGAGCTAAATAGAGGTAGACTGTACTTCTATGCGTACTGAGCTAATGCTTCCCGCAAGGATAAACTATCTTAGTCATACTTCCTTGATAAGTGAGACTTCCACGAAAGCACGGATAAGAATAATCTTAGTATGCAAGGACTGAGGAGCTTCGGTGTGTTCTTTGCTTTTATCGAATATCCTCCGCTGCTGCTAAAGGAAATGGTTCTTAGGTCGGTGAAACAGTCCCTGTAGCTAAAGTAAAGCCAGTTCATTCATTCATGGCAATCGGTCTAGTAAGGAAGAAGTGAGCTGTAGCCTTAGTCTTAGTACGCGCAGGGGCTACCGAATGTGCCAGTGAAAAAAGAAAATCTTGTTTGTGTGCCGCGAAGGGCCTACCCCTTGAAAATGGAAGGGCATGGAGAAGCGGATTCCTACTTCTATAATAATATAAGCAAGTAAACTACCTTGCTCGGTATCAGGTATAGCTTGCTTTGCTCACTCACAAGGGCTGGAGGGCAGGATAAGAATGGTATGGTAAGACCCAGTTCCATGTGGCAAGGTATGGTTTCTCACTCTAGCTAGGGAGAAGTTGTTGGATGCAGTGACAGAGCAATCGGGATCCTACTTTGTCATCGATCCAATCCCTACCTCTCTTTGTCTCTATCAATCACATACATAAGAAGAGAGCTTCAAGAGAAGCGGTGGGCAGGTTTTCTCCCAGAGTTCTTTCTAAAGTGTTGATTCCAGGATAAATAAACCTGGGAATGTCCTAGAATAGCAAACAAATAAGTCGCCTCTCATTCAATTCAGGTGTATCGACTTCTTGCTAGACAAACAGAGCTTCTATCGTGAGTTTCCTACCGGTGACATTTGGAGGTCCAAACTCTTCAATTCCTAGTTACAGAGTCTCTCTCTTGAGCATATACGACTTGGAACTTAACCTCGATCCCAATTCTTTACCATAGAGAAGGGGAAGATCTCTCCTTTGGGAAAGCTTTTCACCCGGATGAGCGGAAATTGCTCGTTGATTGATCCCCGGTATTCCTTGCCATTTCTCCTTTCGGGATGTTCCTTGGCCTCGCCTTCCTTCTTCGTTCTTGATGCCCGGACATCCAATGTATTTACGAAAGAATGTCTGAAATGACTGACCAATACATGTCGTGGAAGTCTTCCACTGCTGAATGAGTTGAATCATTAAATATTTAAATTTATTGATCCTCGTGCACAAAGCTGCTTTGCTGCACCAAATTACTGGAGAGACTTGCTCGTTCAGTCAGATACGCGACACCAACCATATCTATGAAATATGACACTCCTGCTGCCGAAAAAGCGCTTTCAAAGCCGTGTGAGACAAAGGGTCCGTCAACTCTCATCTTTCTGTTCACAAGATGTCCTTTTGAGCGAAACATTTGGTAGTGGGTCAAAGAACTCGGAAATTTGTTTATTTCTTCTTTGGGGACTTCTTAAAGGAAGGTGTCAACCTGGCCACATATAAGCTAAGGTACCTCGCTCATTAGTCAATCTATCTTCCCCTGCATGGTCAACCCTTGGTGGGTCAATGTCTGGAGATTAATCATACACAAATTTTTACACGTAGCGAGACCTATTTCTAGTGGTTTGTTCCTGCATCAATAGTTGCTTGAAGCTCTAGTTTCAAAGAAGTGACAACATCATCAAAGAAGGGAGGCACGCTATAATTACTAGACTACCAATATCGATATTGGTAGGAAAGATTTGAGACTTTCACATACGCCTTCTTCCTCTATGGATAGGGCGACGTGACACGCAATGGATCGGTTAGAAACGATGACAAATTGATCACATGTCCCCTTCTCAACAGCCTTTCCCGCATCAGTAGATAGAGTCGATTTCCTATCCTCCCTTGAGATTGCTTTTCTTTTGAATGTCGTCCAGAATGAGGATCCAGTCCTGCTTGAAAAAGGAATTCTCCCGAGACATCATTCGAGTTAGCATCAAAGTATGCGTATGAGTTCGCGCAGTAAACGACAAGGGAATGTCTTTCCTACTTCCAGATTAGATTAATACTAAGCGGAGCAGGTGACTTGTCGGTGAATTCCCCGTAGGGTAGGTCCAAACATTGGTTTTGACAACAGAAAGATGCTCAAATTGCCAAAGTTTTATAGTCCGCTGCACCCTCTGCTTGTGATTTCGATAGAGAACTAAAGGTAGGAAGAAATGGCTATATATATTATATATTCCACTAAAGGAGTTTCCTCTCAATCGCCGAGGCCATTCCCACTGCAATTACGATCCCTTGCAGTGTGTGTTGGTATCGGCATTGGGTTTGTGTGACGCTTTGGCTTTTAGTCAACAAATGCAGGAATAACTGCTCTGACGA